TCGTGAATATCTGAATAGGACGAACCCGCCTCCGTGGATATCTTTGCTTCGGAACAAAGCAATTAGAATTAGGCTCGGTCAACTGGAATGTGTATTATCCATATGGGAGATCTTCCAATTGAGGAGATCCATCGACCTGAGACGAAGAGAAAGGTCTATCTATCTTCTTTAGTTATTCAATGAAACCAATGATTCGTTATTGGAGCAGATAGCAACAACCATTTCAGCGGACATGCGTATTTTCCGATGGATTTACATGGTTTCATTAGTAGAAATTGTTTGATGTAGCGAGTAATAGGCTCTTTCGCCGTTCAAGAATTCTTGTTTAGGCAGTTCATATCATCCACACATAGTGATCTAAGATTTCAATTCTTCCATGTTTCAGCAGTAGCATATTGTTCCATGGAGCTAAGGCCAAAAAGATGGAAGAAACAAGTGTTTCCACGACTCTACCATCCGGCCAATTCTGTTCCACTTCATCCCCTTTTCATGGGCACATATCTTTACGGCTAAGGAATGGGGAATCTTTCTCCTGTTACATGAATCAAATGTTTCATTTCATCCGGGAAAAGCCATCTCTTTCTCAACAATGTCTTTGTCATTTGATCCAATAGCGTTCCGTTAGATAGGAACAGATTTGATAAATACTGATAACTCTCGGATAGAGTATTAGAACGGAAAGATCCATTAGATAATGAACTATTGGTTCTAAACCATCTCTGGCGATGAATCAACAATTCGAAGTGCTTTTCTTGCGTATTCTTGATGAACCAGCGTTTATATATAGATGTAGGAGGATTTGTTTGGGAAGCAATAAGCCCCTTTGACATCTCTTCATCTGCAAAGAATTCTCGACGTGAAAACACAGAGACAGAGGGCTGATCTTTGAATAGGGAAAAGAATGGATCCGCAGGGTCCCAAATGAATTGGCTTGTTCGAAAAAAGCCTTGTTCTTTGGAAGATCTATCTCGTGTCTGGTACTGCATGGTTCCACTCTGCAAGAACTCCGAATCATTCTCTTGAAGCTCATCCTCTTTATGATAAATGATCCATTTGCCCCGAAATGACCCAGTCCAATAGGGAAATCCCAATTCCGTGGGCCTTTCGATACAATCAAATAGATTGCCACAAGGGCGCCATATTCTAGGAGCCCAAACTATGTGATTGAAGAAATCCTCCTCTATCTGTTGCGGATCAAGGGCCCCTTCCCCTTCTTCAAACTCCGATTCGTATTTTTCATATAGAAATCTCTGATCAACGATAGAACAAGATCCATTTTGCATCATATCTAACTGATTCCTTGGTTCGGACCGAAGAAGTAATGTCACTCGATTATTATCAAACTGACTGCAATATTTTTCTGTCCGTGAGGATCCCGCCAGAGCGCCCTCTACTTCTAATAGTAATAATAGTAATAGGCCATGAACTAGATCAGAATCATTCTCAACGAATCCATAAGAAGTGATCCAATCTTTTTCATCGTGTCTGGATGAAGACCAAAGATCTTGAGCGACCGATCCGGCAGAACAACTCAAAAGATAAAGAAGTATCGTGAATTTCTTCATGCTCGTTCCAAGTTCGAAGTACCATTTGTACAAATAAGAATCCCCTCCCTTACATGATTTCTTCTTCATATAGATAGATATAGGATCTATGGGGCAATTACTTAGAAGTACATTTTGTGTAACAGCCCTTCCTATCTGATAGAAAAGGATCCCATGATCCTGAACCGATCTTATCTGGGATCGAAAATCCCAAGTTTTTCTATGAAGAGCTGATCTAATTGTATTAGTTTCTATAATGGATTTCTTCTGTGTAATACTAATTGATAGGGCCTCATTGATAAGTGCTACAAGATCTCGCGCATTGGAACCCATGGTTATGGACCCGAATCCGTTAGTATGGAACATCTTCTTTTCCAAGTGAAATCCCCTAGTATATGAAAGAATGAAAAAGTGCTTTCGTTGTTGTGGAAGAAGAAGCCTTCGTATCTTAATGCATGTATTTAATTTATTCGGAGCTATTAGAGCGGGATCCACTTTTTGGGGAATATGAGTCGAAGCAATAACAAGAATCTTTCCAGTGGAACATCTTTCACAATCCCTGGAGAGATAGTTCTCTAATAGACCGAGGGATAAGTAATTCGACTCATTCACATGCAGATCATGAATGTTTGGAATCCATATTATGCAAGGAGACATTGCTTTTGCTAATTCGAATTGAAGGGTGATATCAAATCGGTCTATTTTCGGCGTCATATACATAGTTAGCAGCTCCGTATCAATATCAAGGTCATCATCACTATCATCAATATCGTCACTATCATCAATATCGATATCGTCACTATCATCAATATCGATATCATCAATAAGATAACCTTTAGGCTTGTCATCCAGGAACTTGTTCGGAAATACCGTAATGAAAGGAACATAGGAGTTTGTCGCTAGGTATTTGACCAAACAGGATCGTCCAGTTCCTATAGAACCTATCACTAAAATAC